ATGGCTGTTCCAAAAAACGTGACGATTGGAATATTGTACGGATTTTTATCAACTTTATCTCTTGGTCCAAACTTTTTATTCTCTTTAAGAACTTTTCTTTTTATCGGAATCCCAGAAGGCAAAGTCTTTGTTAGTGGATCTTTTGCAGGACAATTTTTAATATATCTATCTATCTATTATGCTCCATTTTACCAAACATTAATAAAACCTCATTTAATATCTTTAGTAGTTTTGCCTTACTTAGTTTCCCGTTTTTTTTTTTATACAAAAAAACGGGAAATACAAACTGTTTTTTGCTCATTGCAAAAAAACTGTACTTTTTTTATAGATGGATGTCTTATTCAATTGCTTAACCCTGTTATTTTTGGCAATTCGACATTAACAAGACTTATTAATGTTTTTCTTTTTAGATATAGTTCTAATTTTGTTTTTGTTCTTTGTGTTTTTTGTGGCTATGTTGGGAGTAATTTACTTTTGCTTCATTTTATAAAATTGCTATTTATCCGTTTGAACAAAAGTACATATACAAACTATCAAATAAAAAGATTTTGTGGTCTAATTTTTTTTTGTTATATCTATTGTTTCCTAGGATCAGTACGAATACCATGCTCTATCTATCCGTGGCGAACAAATTTCTCTTGGGTAAAAAATGATAACGAACAAACAGATCAAAGTTTAGTATGGGACCTTGAAAAAGGTACATCTTTAGAAAAAAAGAAAGAAGATAGTTTAGTCCAAAAAAATACTTTTTCAAAATGGAAAAAATTATGGCCTTTGGAGTGGCCTGTTTTATTTTTTAATTATCAGAGATGGATACGAAATACATACATAAAACCTGGCGTAAGTTTCTTACCTTTTCTAAAAGACCGAGTATCCCAATACTTTTTTGGTCACTGCTATAGTGACGGTAAAGAAAAGCTTTGTTTTACATTATTACCAACGAAATTTATCTTAGCTAAAAATTTAGAAGATTTTCAAAAAACTTATTCTCATAATGATAAAATATGGACAAATAATTTGAAAAATAGAAAAAATGTTTTATGGAAAGAATTTAGGAATAGAGTAAATAGAATAAATAAAGCCGAAACTCTAGCGAGAGAAGAAGACCAAAAAAGATATACAGTTACAGTTAAGCCAATTCGAGTCTATGATTGGGCTTTAACTTTTCAACCAACTATGATCAAATTCGTTCTCCAACGTGTATACCAACTGATAAAAGAAAAAACTATACTTTGGCCTAAAAAAAGAAAAATGTGGATCCAGGAACGCGCGGGAAGTACAAAGAAAGAAGCATTGGAAAAAAAAATACAATTAACACTCTCTCGAGGAGAAACTTTTCAAGAATTTGAAGATCCTTTACTTTGTAAATCATCTCGTTTGTTAATGAAATATTATAAACTAGTAGAAAAATTATCGATGACAAGATGGAAAGCATTTGGGAAAGTATATAACGAGGAAAGAAAAAAGCGAAAAGAAGAAAGAGCAATAGAAATTTTATGGAATAAATTAGAAAAAAGATTGAAGAAAAAAGAACTACAGGAAAAAGAGTATAAAAATGTTTACGAAATACAAAAAGGAAGGGATTCAATTACTTTCGAAATGTTTCCTGAAGAAGAAGAAATCACACCTGAAGAAAGACTTCTTCTTGCTATGGGACGAATAAAGGAAAAATTAGATTTTTATGATACAGTAAAAACTCGTTTTATTCTTCGGTTTGAAAAAACTGAACAAGACTTAATTGAACAAATTATTGTTGAAGAACAACAAAAAAAAGAACAGATGATAAAAAGTAGAACATTTTTTGATCTGTTAGATTTTTCTGATTATCAAAAGAGAAAAAATTTGCAAAACTCATATGTATATTACATAAAAAAGTCAAAAAATATAGTTTTTCATAGCTATTTTTATGGTATTCAAAATATTTGTAGTTCTTCGCTTGAAAAAGAGAACGAATATATTAAGCTTATTTTTATGGACTCAAAAAAAGAAAACGAGAAAATGCCTTGGAACTACTTTTCTTTCGATCATGTTCGTTCAATATTTCCTAATATTGAATCTTTTTCGCAATGGAAATATTTCAATTGTAAAGATCCTTTTTTTGAAAACAAAAAGAAAGAAAAAAATATAGTAATAAAAACTATATCACAAATAAATCGTAATAAGGTTTACACATATTTTCTGTTCAAGCTTCTTTATAAACAAATTAATGATAAAAACTTTCCCTATAAAAACATTATCAATTTGTTTTTAGTTTTGAAAGATAAAAATAGGCATTTAGTTTTTATCTATTTTGAAAAATTAGAATCGAAAATAATTGAGGAAGAAAAACTCAAAGAAACAAATAAAAGTAAAGACATAGAACTTAATTCTATACAAAACAAAGAGATGAACTCGTCTACCCCTTCTTTTCAAAAAATTGAAGAAAGTGAAGTTCGAAAAGAACTACCTCAATGGGAATCTGATTTGATTCAAGATTTTTTATACGAAGAACAAACAAATAAATCAGATTTTCGCGCAGCTCCTTTAAAAAACGTAGGATATTATGAAGACGAATATGGCGATGATACAGAATTATTTGTCAGAGCTAAACATGCTTCGTGTAATAATCGTTTATACATGTTTAAAGGAAGCATAAGATCTCGAAAAGGAAGATCTATTAAACCTTTTCGTCTGAATTTTAGATCTTTAAAAAAACAAATACATTCTCCTGTGGTTTGTAGAATGAAAAACAAGTCCTATATAAATAGAAAGATAGACTTTCAGATAATTTTGGTTTCGATTCTAAATTTCCGTATTAGAAGTTTATGTAAAATGGTTGTTCAAGTCTTTTTAAAAATAAATAATAAGTTTATTCAAAGATTGAATCCATCAGCTATGGATAAACAATCAAAAATAGTGAAAAACCTAAGAATATCCGTGTATAAAAAAAAATACTATGCAAATTTAGCTAAATTGGATCATCATGTGTTTCATAGAATTAGGGGACCTTTATTAATAGCTCAAGCTTTCTTGAGAAGAAAACTAGTATTACCTTTATTGATTGGTATTAAAAATATCGGTCGCATTTTATTATTACAAGTTCCAGAATTTCAAGAAGACTGGGAAGAACTTTCTCAGGAAATTTATATAAATTGTACCTTTGATGGTATAGAATTTTCTGAAGAAAGCCGTCCAGGCAAATGGTGGGAAGATGGTTTTCAAATCAAAATTTTGAATCCTTTTCGTTTAAAACCTTGGCATAAACCGTTGGATACCAGTCATAGAGTTAAACCTACCTATATGTCGATAGGAGGATATGAAGTTTATACCCCTTATGGTAATAAGGTACGAACACTCGCTTTTTGGCAACCGCTTTTAGTAGAAATAAAGAAGAAACTTTCGGAACTTTCAGTAGATTTTAGTTTAACCTTTCCGTTTTTTAAAGAAGAAAACTTCTTCTCGAATATAAAAAGAGTTCAAGATCAAATTAAAAGTATTTACTCGAAAGAAACAAATATCCATTCTCAAAAAAGATTAAATCAAATTTGGTCTAAGAACAAGAACGAATGTTTTTCAGAAAAAAATATCCAAAAATCGAGTCATCTAGATCATGATACTTGGATAATTCAAATAAAAAATAGTCTCAATTGTTTAAAAGAAGACATTCAAAAAAAATATCATGAATCAGATGCTATACAAAACGAAATAGATAATTTAAGAAGAAAAATAATTAATAAGAATAAGCAATTAGAGCAATCATCTTTGACGGGAAACTCAAAAAAAAACAACATTTCAAAAAATGGGCCACTAATCAAAAATTGGTTCTTTTTTTTGCAAAAATTTAATCAAATTTTTGATATTTATAGAGATGTTTTTTTTTATTTTTTGAAAAATCTTATTTATTTATCTAGGATTTATTTCACAAGACCTCTGATAATAATTTTTAAACGAATATTTTTTTTCAATAGAAAGCAAGTAGTAAACCTTTTTTGTCTTACTCATGATAAGAGACTTTCTCAAGCATATGTTTTCCATGATATATGGCGTTGTGTAACAAAAGATAAATCTATTTTAACACAGTTTTTTGAAACAAAAACTTCGTCGTATCCATTCATTAAAAAAAACATAAAAAAATTTTTATTAGATCCAAAAAGCGGATATAAAGAACCTCAACAATATAAGAAAAAGAATTGGAAACATTGGATAAATTGTTATGATCGTTACGATTTAAATTCAGAATTCTTATGGTCTTATATAGAACCTAATTTATGGAGAAGTAAGGTTAGTCAACAATGGAAAATAAAAAAGAAAAATTTCAAAGAAGACCAAATAGAAAAAAATGCTTTGATGCTTACATCTTACAAAAAAAAAATTCTGTTTAAGCTAAATAAACGTTATAGATTGAATCTTTTAGCATATGATTATCTTGATTTCAATAAAAAAGAGATTTCTAGGTTTTTTTTAGAAAAAAAAAGAATTGGGTTGTATTCACCAAAAGAATCTTTTTCTGATTCTATCTTAAATTATAAGAAGGGTTTTCAAGACACTGAAGAATTTTTAAATGAATTATCAAACAAAATCAATAATGAATTATTCACACATTTCGAAGGAATTCTGAAATTTCATTTTATTTCCGAAACAAAAACAGAACAAGAAAAACGAGAGTTTGAGATATTTTTTATAAGATATTGGATTTTTTGTAGACGAAAAAGATGCCGTTTCTGGGAAGTATGCAATAATATGCCGTCAATACAGCTACTGAGTAAAAGAAAAAAATTGTTATCAACACAGGAACGAGTGTATTTTGAATTCATAAAACTACAGAAACGTGCCTTTTTCATTCAAAAATGGAGACAAGAACAAGCAAAAAAAAAAAAATTAATACAAAAAAAAAGACTTTTAAAGAAAGCAGAAAAGGATGGTATAGATGTAAAAAAGAAAAAAGAAAGTATACACAAAGAACTAGAAATTTTGGCAGCACAACAAAAACGATTAACAAAACAAGAAAAAAAAAGAAAATTGTTAAAAAAAAGGTTTGGTTATAAATGTGCCGAAATATCTACAATAAGACAAAATTGGATCGAAAGTAAAGCAGAGCAAGAATTATTAGACAAAATAATAGATAAAAAAATCGAAAAACGAAAGTATCTTGCATCTTATTTTTGTTCCAAAAATAAAAAACAAGCGAAAGAACCTAAAAAAAACGAGAAAAAAAAAGAAATTAAAGAGGAAACAACATTAAATATAAGTAATACGTTAGAAAAACAAGCAATACTTGAGGAAATTTTAATAGAAAAAAAGAAAAAAATTACAAATAACGAGTATAGACGCCGAGAACAACATTTACAGAAGTTATTAGATTTAATTGATGATCAAAAAGATGATGATTTCATAAATGAAGAGCGTGATGATGACATGTACAGATTATTTGCTAAAACTTTACACAAAGAAATTTTGTATTGGAAAAGTATGAAAATATCTTATACCAATTTGATTAAACAATTTTCTATTTTACGAAAAATGGCAAATGATCCCAAAAGAATAAAAGTTTTTGTTAATATATATTTTCAAGATATGCCTATTGAATTTTTCTTATTTACACATGATATGAAAAAATTAGATTTTCGTAATAAAGATATAAAAAATATAATACTAAAAAGAGTAATCAAACCTGTTTCACAATTACCTATGGAAAAAGTTTTAAGACGAAGACTTATTAATATTTCATTTTTATTTCCTAAAGAAAATTTAGAGAAACAAGTGACTGAATCTTTTTTGAAACTTAACAATTTCTTTCTTGAAGATATTTTTCTTCCAAAACGTCGTAGGGAATTTCGTATATTAAATCGTTTGAATTGTAAAAAACCGAAAAAAAAAAACGTTGAAGATAATTTTCATTTTAATCAAAAAATTACTAAAAATATATATTTAGAGTCGAAAATAAAAATGAAACAAACTCTTTGGCCTAGTTATCGTCTAGAGGATCTTCTTTGCATGAATAGATATTGGTTTAATACGGCTGATGGAAGTCGTAATTCTATTTGGAGAATACGTATGTTTTGTTTATTTTAAAAAGTTTTCTATTTTTAGAGTTTGCTTGACAAAAAAGTGTTATATTAAATATATTGATTGATAAAAGAAAAGATAAAAACTTATATTTGAGTTGTTTTTATACAACAATTTGCTTCGAACTGTTCGTTTTCTATTTCTTTTTTTATTGTTTTGGATACTAAAATGTCTAGTATCCAAACATACTATCTCCCTCCCCCCTTTTTTGTGTTTATTAAATTAGATCAGAGCAACAGGAGTCGAACCTGCGACTTAAACACTCCGTGATATCAACGACCATCTAGATCAGGCTCCGTTTATTTTTTAATGAATCTATATCTAATTGGATATTTTTGTATTTTTATAATGAAAACAATTTTTCAATAGTTTTCTATTTATTTCTATTTAATATAGAAATAAGCCGCCATGGTGAAATAGGTAGACACGCTGCTCTTAGGAAGCAGTGCTTGAGCTTCTCGGTTCGAGTCCGAGTGGCGGCAAAACCTACTATTTAGTTCAACAGTTTAAATATGTTAGTTTTTTTTTTAGTTAAGGAGGACCTATGTTATTTGTAACTTTAGAACAAATATTCAATCAATTCTATTTTTCTCTAATTTTAGTAATTGCTTTTATTTTTGGGGGAATCTTTTTTTACCCAGTAAAAGAACTAAGAATTTCTGGGAAAAGAGGCTTAATTTTTACTTTTTTTTGTTTAACGATAGTATTAATAATTCGTTGGTTTTCCTCAAGACATTTACCATTAAGTAATTTATATGAATCTTTAATATTTATCTCATGGAATTCATGTTTGATCCAGATTATTCTGGAAGTTTTAAATCCTAATATTCGTTGGTTGGGTGCAATTACAACACCAAGCGCTATGTTTACTCACGGGTTTGCTACTTTAGTTCTTCCTAAAGAAATGCAACAAACCGAAACGGTAGTACCTTCTTTACAAACTCATTGGTTAATGATGCATGTCATTATAATATTACTTGCATATATAATTCTTTTATGTGGATCTTTAGCTTCTATTGCTCTCTTAATTTTGAGTTCAAAGGAAAAATTTTCTTTATCTCTTTTTTTATGTTCAAATATTAGTGTAGAAAAAAAAGAGAAAAGTTATTTTCCTTTTTTAGTAGAAAATTTCCGTAAACTTCAACTAATTCAACAATTAGATCAATTGGGTTATTATACACTATTTATCGGTTTTATCCTTTTAACTATAGGTATTCTTTCAGGAGCAGTATGGGCTAACGAAGCTTGGGGATCTTATTGGAATTGGGACCCAAAAGAAATTTGGGCGTTAATAACATGGCTAATTTTTGCAATCTATATTCATATAAGATTGAATAAAGGGTGGAAAGGTAAAAAACCAGCACTTGTAGCTTCTATTGGATTTTTGTTTGTTTGGATATGCTATTTTGGTGTCAATCTTTTAGGGATAGGTTTTCATAGTTATGGATGGTTCATTTATAATGGTTAATTGAAAAAGAAAGTAATCCAAGGGGAAAAAAACATCTTTTTACATAGATGTTTTTTTCACCTTGGATAAACAAACTTTTTAAAGACTGTTTCTTTATAAGTTTTTACTTAATAAGCTAGTCCCATACTACGAGTGGTTTCGTTTTTTAAATAAACACGTACACTTAAAAAATCTGTTGGACAAGCAGATTCACATCTTTTACAACCTATGCAATCTTCTGTTCGTGGAGCAGAGGCTATTTGCTTAGCCTTACAACCGGTCCAAGGGACCATTTCTAAAACATCAGTAGGACATGCTCGTACACATTGCGTACAACCAATGCATGTATCATAAATTTTGACTGAATGAGCCATTTATTCTCCATATAATATTCTATTTTATATAAATAATATTCTATTTTTTTTTAATCATCTTTTAATAAAATTTTATCTCTTTATTTTTGTTGTTTTAATGACTTTTTGAACCCTTCATATTTTGAATACATATGATCGATAATCTTAAAATTACTAAGGATTTTTTTGAATTTCAATGCTTTTGCTCGCCAAAGCTTTTTGTTATTCCCAGATTTCCGTTTTTTTGGAACAGCCATTTTTTTTTTGTTTTTTTTAATAGTAAAAAATTCCTTATAAATTAAGTTGAAAACTTATGATAAACAAATTAGTTTGGTTTGGAACCAAGTTTCTTTTTATTGTATAAGTAAAGAAGAAGTCGCTTCCGTTTGATCAAAAGTTTCCGCAGACTCCTTTGGGAGGAATAGTCTTTTTTATGTGTCCCGAGGTGTCTACTGAGTTTTTGAACTCGATTGGTGAAAAACCATACTTGAGATTCGATGGATCCTCTCTTTTTCTCAGGAATGGAAGAGAAATGAATGTCAAAAGTATTGATCATAAAAACAAACTTGAATCAAAGGGAAAAGTGGAATAGAATCATTTCCTGTATGTCTCCAAGGATTATGAAATATGTTAGTGTTGACGTTCCGATGGATCTTCTTGTTTGTTAATTCTCACCAGAGTAGCCCGATCTAAGTTTTCTAAATTTTCATTCCGTCTTAGAGGACGGGTAATTAATTCAAGCACGTCTCTTGCATTGGAAAATCCATGAATCTGAGCAAAAGTAAATTCAATGGACCATTTTGTACTAATTCCTCTTGCCTCTAATGGGTTCGCGTGAGCCATTCCCGTGATGGCCAGGTCAGGTTGTAACTCCCGCATACGCCGTATTTGATTGGAATTGTCTGGTTTTTCCACAATTCGTGGTATTGGTATACACTTCTTTCTACAGGAATCACGTAAAAGTGCTAATTCAGCAGCTTGATATCTTTTATCCATATATGGAATGCCTATTTCATAAACGATCATTCCACATCTGATTAATAATCTTGCTAAAGAGACTTCTAGCAAGTTATCTCCCATGAAGAAGACGGATTTTCCCTGTACCAAATCAAGATAATCCTTGCAACTTTGCCAAATCTGTTCTTCTCTTTGCTCTAGACCCTGGGGTTCAATCTCCAAAACAGAACAAATCTTTTCAATCCAAGCCCGTGTCCCGTCCGGTCCAATCGGGAAAGGAGCTACAATTAATTCACAATTGTCCCGTCTTAGTAAAGTGGTTGCTGTACGGCTTAAAAAAGGGTTCACACCACAGACATAAACTCCTTTGCCCAAAGAAGGAAGATCTTTATACTTCTGCGCAGGTAACCAA